CTGGATTGAATTCGGATATCAAAAAGATTACCATATATAACACAAGATTTCTCCGCCGATTCTTTCGAGTCGAGCTTCCCGGTCTGTCAGTATACCCCGAGAAGTAGAAAGAATTACAATGCCCATCCCGCCCAAAATTCTAGGAATTTTTTGATAGTTAGAATAGATTCGTAGACCCGGCCGGCTTATCCGTTTTAAATTTAGACTAGTTCTATATGGTCCTTTCTTCTTCCTTCTATGGCGTAGGGTTAAAACCAAAAATTTTTTGTTGCCTTCCTGATGTTTCCTGACATTTTCAATAAAACCCTCTCGTAAGAGTATTTTTATAATGTTTTCGGTGATGTTAGTAGCTGCTATTCGAACGGTTCCTTTTCTATTCATGTCAGCATTTCGTATAGAGGTTATTATGTCAGCAATAGGATCCCTACCCATGATAAACTAAAATTTTTATTTTTATCTAGTTTTAATATAATCAACATACTCTTGCTTTTGTTTTTTAATTAATTATTTTATTAAATCTCTAAATTTGAATTTTCTTATTATTTAATTAAAGGTATATGCGTGAAACACAATTTACTAATTTCTTTTGTTTGATTAATTCTATTTCGTTTTTATTCAAATAATTCAAATACTATAACTAGAATACTAAATACTATAACGATATCATGGTCTCCTCTTAATCTGAAATTTTCTATCTTATATCTTCTAATTTTTTATCTTATAAGACCTCAGGTGCTAATGAAACTATTTTAGTAAAATTTAACTGTCTCAATTCCCGGGCAATTGCACCAAAAATTCGAGTTCCTTTTGGATTTCCTTCTTGATCAATGACAACTGCAGCATTGTCATCATATCGTATTATTATACCGTTATTACGTTTAAGTTCTTTACAAGTACGTACAATTACAGCTCTGATTACTTCTGATCTTTCTAGAGGTGAATTGGGTGCTGCTTCCTTGATCACAGCAACAATAACGTCACCGATATGAGCATATCGGCGATTACTAGTCCCTATGATTCGAATACACATCAATTCTCGGGCTCCACTGTTATCTGCTACATTCAAATGGGTCTGAGATTGGATCATATCGTTTTTTTTTTTTTATCTGTTATTTAAATGCAAAGGAAAAAAAAAAAAAAGATATATTGTTTGTCCAAAACAAAAAAAGAAACTTGCGCTTTTTTTTTAGTATTCAAAAAGTCTTTTTCCTTTGGTTCTCGATTCTTATTTTGAAATAAGGAATTGAGTTCGTATAGGCATTTTTGATGCTGCTATTGAAATAGACTTTCTCGCTATATTTTCTGCTACTCCGCCCATTTCATAAAGTATTCTACCCGGTTTAACGACAGCTACCCAATATTCGGGAGACCCTTTCCCCGAACCCATGCGTGTTTCCGTAGGTCTTAAAGTAACGGGTTTGTCGGGAAATATACGTACCCATATTTTTCCACCGCGGCGTGCATTTCGTGTCATTGCTCGTCGCCCCGCTTCTATTTGTCTAGATGTAATCCAAGCAGGTTCAAGTGCTTGAAGAGCATATCTTCCAAAACAAATACGATTGCCTCGAAAAGCTATTCCTTTCATTCTTCCTCTATGTTGTTTACGGAATCGGGTTCTTTTGGGGTTATAGTTGATGGTTCTTTCTCAATTCCATCTCTACTACAGAACCGGACATGAGAATTTCTTCTCATCCAGCTCCTCGCGAATAAAATGATAAAAAAAACTATACATGTCTTTGAGGAATAAAATAATATACTAAATCATGGTATTCTTTGAGATTTTGCTTAATTTAGTGAAATCTATTTATTTTAATCTATTTATTAGTATTAGAATCTTAGATTATTAGAATAGGGTATTTGTAGAATAGAAATATATATATATTTCAAATTGTATATATATTCGAATATATATTCTATTTTAGAGTTTATAGATCTAATAGTTCTAGATAGAAATAATTATTCTAGTTCTAGACAGTAGTTATAGACAATTTTTTCTATATTTTTTTTTTTTATAATCTTATTTTATAATCTTATTTTTGTTATTTGTTATAAGGTTGTAACAAATTTTTTTATATATTCTAATTAGGATACCCGATTGCTAAAATTTAGCAATCAAAAAAATAGAAAAAAATCTTCGCGGGCGAATATTTCCTATTTGATATTTAGTCTTTCAATAGTTATTTTATTTGTAGAGGTAACCCATAATCTCTCATAATAAAATAAATGGATTGTCTTCTGGTTCCTTTCGCTATCCTTCCAATAAATCATTAAGATTTGTTTTCAGTAAAATCTTATGTATTTATAGGTTCCATCGTTCCCATCACTTCTCTATTAATGGTTAGGTCTTAATTTTCCAATGGAGCCTCTAATAAAAAAAATAAAAATAAAATTTGTTCTTGAGTCAATCTTCTCAGTCTGGATTGACTCAAGGCTCTTGATTTTTTGTTTTATGAACGGATTTTTTTAATTCTAAATCAATTAGTATTGATGCTTTACTACA